ATTTTATATTTCTAGATCCAATTTCTTCATCTATTCACTTGATCTTTTTTCTATCCATCTTATATCAATAAAATAGATTTTCGTCATTATAAAGCATGGGATTCTATGGGAGCAATAAAAAATAGGTATGAATAGAACAAAACAAGAGAAGGGAGAATAATAGAGAAAAAGTTATACAAAGCTATATACGAGTCATCCCCACACTCTTTTTTTTTTTATTGAATTTCGTTTTATTTTTATTGATTTTTATTTTTTATTGATTTTTATTAAGGCGAAGTTCCGTAAAAACCTCCGCCTTCTTTGAAATATCATGAACAGTTCCTGTAGGTTGAGCACCCTTTTCAAGGAAATATAGAATAGCAGGAACGTTTGAATAAGTTTGATTCTTTATCGGATCATAAAAACCCACTTTCTGAAGATCTCTTCCTTCTCTTCGTGATCGAACATCAATTGCAACGATTCGATAGACGGCTCATTGGGATAGATGTGGATGAACAATACCCCCCCTAGAAACGTATAAGAAGTTTTCTCCTCGTACGGCTCGAGAAAAAAAAAATGATTCGAAGTTATGTCTAAGTATAGAATGCTAATGGCAAATAGATCCATAAAATCATCAAACCAATTAGACTATTATTTAAGTCCTTGTTTTTTCTTCTTTCCCGAAAAAGAAAAAATCATTCGTACTCATAACTCAAGTTGGATAACTCTCAAATAGCTCAAAGAAAACCCTTAGGCATTTCGTTTATTGAGTGGTCTCTAACCCCCCCCCCTTTTTTGTCTCGTTTAGAATCTATTTGGATTCTTCATTCTGATCTAGTTGTTGAGACAATTGAAAACGGTATTTCCTTGTTCCAGGATCCTTTATCTTTACTTTACTTTGAATCATTGGGTTTAGACATTACTTCGGTGATCCTTAATCGTTTCAAAATGGCAGCAACATACCCCTTTTGTGATTTCTTTCTATCAAAGAATCATAGAACGATTGATTCCCGCGTGCTACACTTTTGATCGAAAGAGTTTTACCAATTCCAACAAATTTTCCTTTTTGGATTTGAAACTTGCTCGAATTGGATACTCTCAATTTCTATATCGAAGATATACTTACGAAGTTATTCCAACTTATTGATTCACACTAACCCTAGATCCTTGCCCCTGAGAAATGAATCAATACTTTCTACTCGAGCTCCATCATGTACTATTTACATTACAACCCAACAAAAAAATGGGGGTTTTAGTGGAACAGGACAAAGGATGTCGAGCCAAGAGCACTTTCATTCCTATACAATATAAAATGGTGGATGTAAGAGTCCACAGCGGATCATGTCCTTCAAGTCGCACGTTGCTTTCTACCACATCGTTTCAAACGAAGTTTTACCATAACATTTCTCTAGTTTTGAACCGGTATGTAATTGATTCAATTATGGAATCGTGAGTAGTCATTGGTTCAGTCGGTACATAATAATCGATACTTTTTCCTTATATATATATGGATGGGTAGATGTTTTTCTGAAGAAGTCTCGGCAAGAATTCAACTTAATCCCATATTTTATTGTATGAATGCAACATCTTTTTTTTTTTATAAATAACACAAATATAAATAACACGAATAAATGGGTTCTTTTTGAATCTTCATCTTTGAGTAACTCGATAGGATAGATTCACCAACCTCACACTTATTCGAGTACCAAGGACTCATAAGAAATCATTAAAAATATTTAATTGAAAAAATTTCCTACTTCGACATCATTATTTGAATAATGTTTTACAGTAAGTACCGCATTTGATTTTTATCATCATAAGAGAGATAAATCCATGTTTCTTTTCAAATTGAACCATCATCAATGATTTAAAGCAGATAGATAGATCAAAAAAAAAAATCCAATTTATTTCTTTTTTTTGTGGAGTGAATAAAAAAGACTGATATGTAAGGGAAGATTTAGGTCGTTATTCTTTCATCTGATTTGATTGATAAAATAAGAATCGAAAGAATAGGAGATTTCCATATCTATCAGATAAACCGAACAATTGTCACTGGAAGTAATTCAATTATAGATACTCTATGTTAAATATTTAACATTAAGGAATCACAAGTCTTTTTCACACAAATCGAAACACCCTTGTCACTGAAATAGAACGATAACAATACATACATATAAACATTTCCTCATTTTCTACATATTTGACTTGAGGTTCAGTAATTTTTCTGTAATCTTTCCATAAAGTAAAAGTTAAAAGTAAAGTGAATAGAATGTATGAATAACCCCCCACCTCAATTGTTACCAATTGTTACATAGATTTACAATTATTTTCATTAGAGCCAAAGACGAAATGCCTAAAAATAAGAAAATACATCTTTTACATATGGAATTTACTTGATCGTTTGTTAATGAGATTCGGATAGACATAGATATTCAAATTGATACCTTACATTGCTCTTTAAGCCCTATCTACTCCCCTAATTCTATGGGGATGATGAATATGAATCATAAATCAAAAAAGG